TAATATGTATTATGATCTAGACTCTTAATGAATTTAATCAAAATGTATCTCGATTCATATCAATTACTTTATAGAGGCTCAGCCAAATGAATCGTGTGTCAGGAACCAGATTTGAACTGGTGACACGAGGATTTTCAGTCCTCTGCTCTACCAGCTGAGCTATCCCGACTAGTCCCGATACTGCATCCTCATTTTACTAGAGAAGTTGGGTATATGTCAATTGAAAGGATATTAGAAAGTCTCGTCCAGATCCCGGAATTTATTGGATTGTTAAACGAACAACTTAGTAAGTTTCAGGATGAATAAAAATCTCCATTTTGAATCATTCAAATTCAAATGGGGATTCCTTGCTCAAAGATGTTCATTTGTACATGTATACTCTATCCCACAAAACTCGTGCGAAGAGAAAAACCTTTCCGCTCAGAGCGGTTTGTAAAAGCGTAGGTGAATGGGAAAGAGAAGGAATTTGGAAGCGCTAACGAAAAAAAGGATCAATATAAAGAAAAGGATAGACTCAAGCGTTAGACAGCGAAATGGGCTCTTTGGGGATAGAGGGACTTGAACCCTCACGATTTCTAAAATCGACGGATTTTCCTCTTACTATAAATTACATTGTTGCCAATATTGACATGTAGAATGGGACTCTATCTTTATTCTCGTCCAATGACTCAATTCTTAAAAAGATTTCTCAGACTCTGGAGTGAATGATTTGTCTCTTCATTCTTCAATCTGAATCGATTCACAAGAATTCTTTCATTTTTCATATAACAAATATAGATTCGAGTCGTCATTAATCATTTGATATTTTATAGTATTTCAGTACGCATATCTTACCTATGTATATTATATAGGGTTATCCTTCACTCTTTCTGAAGTTTCAAGAGAAAGATTCCTTTACCAGCGTAAGACAATCAACTCCATTTGTTAGAACAGCTTCCATTGAGTCTCTGCACCTATCCTTTTTGATTTTCGCTTTCCGAACCTTGTTTTCAGAAAACGGGATTTGGCTCAGGATTGCCCATTTTTGTTAATTCCAGGGTTTCTCTGAATTTGAAAGTTCTCACTTAGTAAGTTTCCCTACCAAGGCTCAATCCAATTAAGTCCGTAGCGTCTACCAATTTCGCCATATCCCCCTTTGAGATTAGGATCTCACTGTGATGTCCTTCCCACTTGTCTTTTATTTCTACCGGCACTATTGAATTTAGTAGAGACTTATTGCTATCTCGATAAAGTCTTTTCTCATCTTTGCTTTTTGGTCCAATCAAAAACGATTTTATCATTTATGTCTCTACAATTCAATATAAGTGGATCCGTCCCATATATCTATCTGTCCTCCGTCCGATCACTTTTCTATAGTAATGTTCATTACTTAAACGATCGGTTTTGTGTCCTAAATTCCACCTTTCCGAATGAAAGCGGCGGAATGTCTCATTTGTTATAACTAAGAATTCCCTTCCAGAATTAGAATTTGCAAGATAGATGATAGGGAAGAAAAGAGAGAAGGGTAATCAAAAGAATTTCAAATGTCGGTTGAATTCAAAAACAAAAAAAATTTTGAATATTTATCATTTCTTATTCAATAATCTATAATATTATGGTGAGAAAGAAGTCGAAATTCGATAGGCCCAAATGAATCGTTATGTTCTATAAGATTTCCGATTTTTTTTTATTTTATATTTTCTTGTTTTTGATTCATATTTATTATAAATAAATTTATAAATAAATCAGAATTTTTTAAAAAATTGTATTCTATATAGTTAATAGCAAGCAAGGATTCTGAGAGTTTATTGAATTCCTAGGCGTGTCGAATTTGTCGTATGTCAGCCTACTTAGCTCAGAAGGTAGAGCATCGCATTTGTAATGCGATGGTCATCGGTTCGATTCCGATAGTAGGCTTTTCTCTCTTTCTTTTTTTGATTTTTCATCATTGAGAATGTCCTTTTGAAATCAAAGACGAGTGAAAAAAATGTCTTCCCCTTTTGCTAAAAGTCATCGATTTCTATTAGGTTATAGGAACTTCCAACTAGGACATAAAAAGATCCTTTTCTTTTTCTATATCTATATAGAGAATATAAAGTAAAGAGCTGGATATTTCTTTATCCAATTCATCTCGTTATTCTTTAATAGTACATTTCGTTATTCTTTAATAGTACATTTCGTTATTCTTTAATAGTACATTTCGTTATTCTTTAATAGTACATTTCGTTATTCTTTAATAGTACATTTGAGTCAATTTCACTTCATTTCTCATTTAGTTCAGTTTGAGTTTAGTTTTATTCTGTAAAATGAAATTTCATCAATAAGAGTGAAATATAAATAAGAGGAAGGAGTCTTTATGTCACGTTACCGAGGACCTTGTTTCAAAAAAATACGCCGGCTGGGGGCTTTACCGGGCCTAACTAATAAAAGTCCCAAAGACCGAAAAGATCGTAGAAACCAATCGGGGTTTCGGAAAAAATCCCAATATCGTATTCGCCTAGAAGAAAAACAAAAATTGCGTTTTCATTATGGTCTTACAGAACGCCAATTGCTTAAATACGTTCATATCGCCGGAAAGGCCAAAGGTCCAACAGGTCAGGTTTTACTACAATTACTTGAAATGCGCTTGGATAACATTCTTTTTCGATTGGGTATGGCTCCGACTATTCCGGGAGCTCGCCAATTAGTTAACCATCGACATATTTTAGTAAATGGTCGGATCGTAGACCTACCAAGTTATCGCTGCAAACCCCGAGATACTATTACGGCAAAGGATGACGGAAAATCTAAAGTTCTAATTCAAAATTCTCTCGATTCCTCTCCTCACGAGGAATTACCAAACCATTTAACTCTTGACCCAGTGCAATATAAAGGATTAGTCAATCAAATAATAGATAGTAAATGGGTCGGTTTGGAAATAAATGAATTGCTAGTCGTAGAATATTATTCTCGTCAGACTTAAACCGAACGAAAATCCAAAATTTTTCTAATAAGGTAAAGTAATAAGGTAAAATGCGGACAACTTTGCTCCTTTTCGGCGAAGTCAATTAACCTAAGGTTAAGAGAAAGAAGGGTTTGAGCCGTATTTTTCTCTTATTTCAGTATCATAGATCGAGAGGGAGATTTTCTTTCCGTATCTCCCCCTTTCTTTCCAGTTTTTTACGTGCCACAGCCATTAGGAATAGAGAATCTATATCAAAGAACGGTCTAACTGTATGGAAGACTGATATCGATTCTTATTTGATCTATTGTGGTTAGTAATAGATCGGTGTGTTGGGTGAAGGTACGGAAAGAGAGGGATTCGAACCCTCGGTAAACAAAAGCCTACATAGCAGTTCCAATGCTACGCCTTGAACCACTCGGCCATCTCTCCTACATAATGATTATGCCCCAAAAACCGAGTGAATTGCGAGTCATTTATCTGAATTATTGGGTAGGTCCGACTAATCAACTCTAACGATAAAAAGCTATCAAAATAGAAAATTTTTGATACAAGTCAAAGAAAGATCTTTCCTTCGAGGCTCCCGAGATAAAGAGAAAATTGCTTTACTTGTGAAAACGATTAACTCTTCCTGTTTGCCAAAACAAGGTTCTCTTCTTTGTCGGCGTATCCCTTTCTTCCCGATTCAATCACGAAATTATAAATTCGAACAAATCGACCGATTGAGGGATCTATATTTTTTAGACGCGGATTAATGGATCTCTTTAGATCATCATTCTAGTTAGACTACGATTTGATACCCTAAGACTTCTCAAACTCCTTTCCAATCCAGGTTTCGAGTTCTCAACAACAAACCCCTAGGCCATCGATCTAGTACAAATTCCTAAGCTATCTTTTCTATGGGATTGTTTTTCTATTTGGAGTGTCTCGTGTATCCCCGCTATGTACACAAGACAAAATAAAATAGGCGGTTATTCTCTTCTCATCATAGACTGATTATGAGTATTCGATCCTTTTTCTTCTTGGGATCCTAATTCCATCAAAATTTCATAGAAGGCACATATTTTTTTGAATTTTGACTGACTCTATTTTTATGTTATTTCGTACTGTACCATTCTTTTCGTTGTGGGATCCTGTTTCCATGAGAGAGAGGGAATGCTAAGAATTTTCGAATGGATTGCTGCCTATGCCTAGACCGCGGATAAATGGAAATTTTATTGATAAAACCTTTTCAATTGTAGCCAATATCTTATTACGAATAATTCCGACAACTTCAGGAGAAAAAGAGGCATTTAGCTATTACAGGGATGGTGCGATTTGAATTTTTTATTCCTCTTAGTCTTACGAGAAAGACACACGATTCGGGATCGGGATAAAAAGAAAAAGAAATCTACGCTTGTTGAAGGTAAAGTTTGGAAATAGAACAACTCCTTCTGTTGTGTATCCTCGATTAATGCAGCCTCAGATACTAAGTTTGAATTGTCGATTCTAGTATTGAGCGAAGGTTTATACCTATCGGTTCGTTATTACAGGTCAATCCTACGCTACTAGTACCAATAGGCAGCATAGGGGAAGAAGCACTACACCCCGGAATCCATAACACAAAAACTTTGTGAGACATTATCCCTTTCCTTAGCAGGCTCGGGACTACGAAGAATGGTTGGGACAACAAACATCCATCGTGTTTGTATTTTGGATACCCGTAGAACCATCGAAGGCTGTTGAAGTGACTCATTCCCGGAAATTCGGGGGCGCTGAGAACAAAGAAATTGTTGGAGTTATCATTTCTCTCTAGTACCAATATGCTCGATGTTAAGAAAGGATCTCTTGCAGGAAGGTTGGCTAGAGATTTCGTGTAAAAACACCAGCCCTGTTCAGTTCATAATGAGAATATTTTCATCTTTTTTGATTCCCTGTATTATTTTCATTATGCACATAAGAGAGGAGCCGTATGAGATGAAAATCTCATGTACGGTTCTGGAACGGAGATTCTTTGAATTGAATGACGACCGTAACGGATGTCAGCGCAATCCGAAGGAAATTATGCGGAAGCTTTGCAGAATTATTATGAAGCTATGCG